GCTAGTGTAGCTTAAATCAAAGCATAGCACTGAAGATGCTAAGATAAAAACTAACCCTTTTCACAAGCATAGAAGGTTTGGTCCTAGCCTCAATATTAATTTTAACTTGACTTACACATGCAAGTCTCAGCACTCCGGTGAGAACGCCCTAATCATCTCCAAAATTTGATTAGGAGCTGGTATCAGGCACATTCTAAAATAGCCCATGACACCTCGCTCAACCAAGCCACACCCACAAGGGAACTCAGCAGTGATAAATATTGTCCTATAAGCGTAAGCTTGAACCAATCAAAGTTATAAAGAGTCGGTCAATCTCGTGCCAGCCACCGCGGTTATACGAGTGACGCAAATTAATATTATACGGCGTTAAGGGTGATTAGAAATAATCTCACCAAAATAAAGTTAAGACCTCATTAAGCTGTCATACGCTCTTACGATTGGAAACACCATTCACGAAAGTAACTTTATATAAACAGAATTTTTGACCTCACGACAGTTAAGACCCAAACTAGGATTAGATACCCTACTATGCTCAACCATAAACATCGTTACTAATGATTTACCTTAATACCCGCCCGAGTACTACAAGCGCTAGCTTAAAACCCAAAGGACTTGGCGGTGCTCCAAACCCACCTAGAGGAGCCTGTTCTACAACCGATAATCCGCGTTCAACCTCACCACTTCTTGCTTTTCCACCGCCTATATACCGCCGTCGTCAGCTCACCCTATGAAGGTACAATAGTAAGCAAAATGACCTCCCTCCTCAATACGTCAGGTCGAGGTGTAGCGAATGAAGTGGGAAGAAATGGGCTACATTCTCTCTTTAGAGTATACGGATAGAAACATGAAAATCTTCTTAAAGGCGGATTTAGCAGTAAGTAAACTTTAGAACATTACACTGAAACCGGCTCTGGAGCGCGCACACACCGCCCGTCACTCTCCTCGAAACACAACATATATTTTATAAAAAGATTTCTCAACAAGAGGAGGCAAGTCGTAACATGGTAAGTGTACTGGAAAGTGCACTTGGATTAACCAAAATGTAGCTAAATTAGTAAAGCACCTCCCTTACACCGAGAAGACACCCGTGCAATTCGAGTCATTTTGATACTACAAAGCTAGCCAAAATAGATTTACTAAACACTCATTATTAATTAACACATACAACTCCGTTATCTATCTTAAAACATTTTATCCTTCCTAGTATAGGCGATAGAACAGAAACCCTCGAGCAATAGAAACAGTACCGCAAGGGAAAGCTGAAAAAGAAATGAAACAAATCATTAAAGTAAAAAGAAGCAGAGATATGCCCTCGTACCTTTTGCATCATGATTTAGCAAGAATAATTAGGCAAAAAGCCTTTTTAGCCTGACTTCCCGAAACTAGACGAGCTACTTCGGAGCAGCACATTAGAGCCAACCCACCTCTGTGGCAAAAGAGAGGGAAGACTCCCAAGTAGCGGTGACAAACCTACCGAGTTTAGTGATAGCTGGTTATCCAAAAAAAGAACTTAAATTCTGCATTAATTTTTCAACCAGGTAATAAAAAATTTTTTAATCAAACCCCATTGTAAAAATTAATAGTTATTCAAAAAAGGTACAGCTTTTTTGAACTAAGAAACAACTTTATTAGGAGGGTAATGATTATATTCCTAAAAGGATCACTCCTCAGTGGGCCTAAAAGCAGCCACCTGTAAAGTAAGCGTCATAGCTCAAGCCTACCTACATACCAACAAATTCCTATATCCATTCAAAACCCCCTATTAACCTATTGGATTATTTTATTAACCTTATAAAAGAAATTATGCTAAAATGAGTAATAAGGGGACAATCCCCTCCCAACAACACCAGTGTAAGTCAGAAAGAATTAAATCACTGACAATTAACCGATGCCATATCCTGAGGCTTTTATGATATAAAAATATACAACAAGAAAAACCCATCCTAAACCATCGTTAACCCTACACAGGAGTGTCTCTGGGAAAGATTAAAAGAAAATAAAGGAACTCGGCAAACACAAACTCCGCCTGTTTACCAAAAACATCGCCTCTTGCTTCTATTCATGTATAAGAGGTCCCGCCTGCCCTGTGATTTTTTTAACGGCCGCGGTATCTTGACCGTGCGAAGGTAGCGTAATCACTTGTCTTTTAATTGAAGACCCGTATGAAAGGCATCACGAGAGTTTATCTGTCTCTATTTTCTAATCAATGAAATTGATCCTCTCGTGCAGAAGCGAGAATAAAAACATAAGACGAGAAGACCCTATGGAGCTTCAAACACTTAAGCTAACTTTAAAATATTTAAATTTACCCCTTCGGGCATAAATAAGAAACTAATAAATCCCTAGCTTAACTTGTTTTTGGTTGGGGCGACCAAGGGGAAAAACAAAACCCCCTTACCGAATGTGTGAGATATCACTTAAAAATTAGAGTCACATCTCTAATTAATAGAAAATCTAACGAACAATGACCCAGGACTCTTCATCCTGATCAATGAACCAAGTTACCCTAGGGATAACAGCGCAATCCTTTCTTAGAGTCCCCATCGCCGAAAGGGTTTACGACCTCGATGTTGGATCAGGACATCCTAATGGTGCAGCCGCTATTAAGGGTTCGTTTGTTCAACGATTAATAGTCCTACGTGATCTGAGTTCAGACCGGAGCAATCCAGGTCAGTTTCTATCTATGATGGCATTCTTCCTAGTACGAAAGGACCGGAAAAATGAAGCCCATGCCCCAGGCACGCTTCCCCTCAACCTGTTGAAACCAACTCAAACAGGTAAAGAAGGCCATCCCTCAGCCAAAAATAATGGTTTGTTGAGGTGGCAGAGCCTGGCAATTGCGAAAGACCTAAGCTCTTTAATCCAGAGGTTCAATTCCTCTCCTTAACTAATGCTTAACTTCACCCTCCTCCACATTATTAATCCCCTAGCCTTTATTGTTCCCATCCTTCTGGCCACAGCCTTCCTCACCCTAGTTGAACGAAAAATCTTAGGTTATATACAATTCCGCAAAGGACCAAACGTAGTTGGCCCATACGGACTTCTACAACCTATCGCTGATGGTCTCAAACTATTTACCAAAGAACCTGTACGGCCCTCCTTCTCCTCTCAATTCCTCTTTCTTGCTACCCCTACCACCGCCCTAACCTTAGCTCTCCTAATATGAATACCCCTGCCACTCCCACATTCAATCCTAAATCTGAACCTAGGACTGCTATTCATCCTAGCCATCTCCAGCTTAACAGTCTATACAATCCTAGGCTCAGGTTGAGCCTCAAATTCTAAATATGCCCTTATAGGGGCCCTCCGTGCAGTCGCACAAACTATCTCCTATGAAGTAACACTCGCCCTAATCCTCCTAGCCCTCATTATTTTTGTAGGGGGCTTTACACTCCACACATTCAACTTAAGCCAAGAAACCATCTGACTAATTATCCCTGCATGACCCCTAGCCATAATATGATACATCTCAACACTAGCAGAAACTAACCGAGCCCCTTTTGACCTAACAGAAGGTGAATCCGAATTAGTCTCAGGTTTTAATATCGAATATGCAGGGGGCTCCTTCGCCCTATTCTTCCTAGCCGAATACTCAAACATCTTACTAATAAACACTTTATCTGTCATTCTATTTCTAGGCACATCATACAATCCCCAACTCCCACAACTCACCACCCTAAGCCTTATACTTAAAGCAACTGCATTAACCTTACTATTTCTATGAATCCGAGCCTCCTACCCCCGATTTCGATATGACCAACTTATACATCTTGTCTGAAAAAACTTCCTACCTATAACACTAGCTTTAATCCTATGACATATTACTCTACCCATCGCCACAGCAAGCCTCCCACCAATAACCTAAAGGAAAAGTGCCTGAACTAAAGGGCCACTTTGATAGAGTGGATAATGAATGTTAAAGCCATTCCTCTTCCTCACTAGAAAGATAGGATTTGAACCTATACCCTAGAGATCAAAACTCTTAGTACTTCCAATTATACTACTTCCTAAGTAAAGTCAGCTAATTAAGCTTTTGGGCCCATACCCCAAACATGTTGGTTAAAATCCTTCCTCTACTAATGAACCCTTTAATCCTCTCCATCTCAATCCTTAGCCTAGGATTAGGTACTACAATAACATTTATTGCCTCACACTGATTATTAGTCTGAGTGGGATTAGAAATCAACACAATAGCCATCATCCCCCTTATAATTTATCAACACCACCCACGCGCAACAGAAGCAACCACAAAATACTTCCTCACACAAGCTACCGCTTCTGCCCTCCTCCTCTTTGCCGGAACCACAAATGCCTGAATTACAGGCCAGTGGGACATAACCGAAATAACTAACCAGGCTTCTGCCACACTTCTCTCTATCGCCTTAGCCCTAAAAATTGGCCTAGCTCCTTTACACTTCTGACTGCCAGAAGTCCTACAAGGACTTGACCTAATCACAGGACTAATTATATCCACATGACAAAAACTTGCACCATTCGCAGTTCTACTACAATTATATCCCCTTCTCAACCCAACACTACTTATATCCATAGGCGTACTATCAATCCTTGTCGGAGGGTGAGGCGGCCTCAATCAAACACAACTACGAAAAATCCTAGCATACTCATCAATCGCCCACATCGGCTGAATAATAGTTATCCTACATTACTCCCCTAGCCTCACCCTCCTTAACTTAACTATTTACATTATTATAACCTCATCCTTATTCCTTCTTTTCAACATAAACAATACCACAAAAATTAATACTATCGCCACCTCATCAACTAAATCCCCATTATTAACCATTATGGCTATACTTACACTCCTCTCCTTAGGAGGCCTACCCCCACTCACCGGGTTCATACCCAAATGACTTATTCTCCAGGAAATAACTAAACAAAACCTTCCTATCTCAGCCACAATCATAGCCTTAGCAGCACTACTCAGCCTATTCTTCTACTTACGCCTATGTTATTCAGTAACCCTTACCCTCTCACCAAACCCTATTATCTCCTCATCATCATGACGAACAAAAACTTCCCAACCCAACCTTATCCTAACCTCAATAACATCCCTATCCCTTCTTCTCCTCCCACTAACCCCCATAATACTATCACTAACTACATAAGAAATTTAGGTTTAAACTAAACCAAAAGCCTTCAAAGCTTTAAACAAGAGTGAAAACCTCTTAATTTCTGCTAAGACTTGCAAGATTTTATCTCACATCTCCTGAATGCAACTCAAGCACTTTAATTAAGCTAAAGCCTCACTAGATAAATAGGCCTCGATCCTACAAAATCTTAGTTAACAGCTAAGCGTTCAATCCAGCGAACTTTTATCTAGCTTCTCCCGCCGTTCAAAGGCGGTGAGGCGGGAGAAGCCCCGGGAGAAGCCTTTTCTCCTTCTCGAGATTTGCAATCTCATGTATTTTATATACTACAGGGCTGGTAATGATAAGAAGAGGACTTAAACCTCTCTCTACGGAGCTACAATCCGCCGCTTAAATCTCAGCCATCTTACCTGTGGCAATTAATCGTTGATTATTTTCTACTAATCACAAAGACATTGGCACCCTTTATTTGATCTTTGGTGCATGAGCAGGGATAGTGGGTACTGGCCTTAGCCTGTTGATTCGAACAGAGTTAAGTCAACCAGGAGCCTTATTAGGTGATGACCAGATCTACAATGTGGTTGTTACTGCCCATGCTTTCGTAATGATTTTCTTTATAGTCATACCAATTATAATTGGTGGGTTTGGTAATTGACTAGTACCTTTAATAATTGGTGCTCCAGACATAGCCTTCCCACGAATAAATAATATAAGCTTTTGACTTCTTCCTCCATCCTTCCTCTTACTACTAGCTTCAGCAGGAGTAGAAGCTGGGGCTGGGACTGGATGAACAGTTTATCCTCCTCTAGCCGGTAACCTAGCACATGCTGGAGCTTCTGTGGATCTAACTATCTTCTCCTTACATTTAGCAGGGGTCTCCTCTATCCTAGCATCAATCAACTTTATTACTACAATTATTAACATGAAACCACCTGCAATCTCCCAGTACCAGACACCCTTATTTGTCTGATCAATTCTAATTACAGCTGTCCTTCTCTTATTATCCCTTCCCGTCCTAGCAGCAGGCATTACTATGCTCCTCACAGATCGCAATCTTAACACAACCTTCTTCGATCCAGCAGGAGGTGGTGACCCCATCCTCTACCAACATCTCTTTTGATTCTTTGGTCATCCAGAAGTATATATTCTAATTCTCCCAGGGTTTGGTATAATCTCCCACGTAGTTGCTTACTACTCAGGTAAAAAAGAACCATTTGGTTACATGGGTATAGTCTGAGCAATAATAGCAATTGGCCTCCTTGGCTTTATTGTCTGAGCCCATCACATGTTTACAGTCGGCATAGACGTAGATACACGAGCCTATTTTACCTCAGCAACCATAATTATCGCCATTCCAACAGGAGTGAAAGTTTTTAGCTGATTAGCAACCCTCCACGGAGGTTCTATTAAATGAGAAACACCACTCCTTTGAGCTCTTGGCTTCATCTTCCTATTTACTGTTGGAGGTCTAACTGGCATTGTCCTAGCCAACTCATCCCTTGATATTGTTCTCCATGACACATACTACGTCGTAGCCCATTTCCATTACGTCTTATCCATAGGAGCAGTCTTTGCTATTATAGCTGGCTTTATCCACTGATTCCCATTAATGACAGGTTATACACTTCACTCCACCTGAACTAAAATACAATTTTTAGTTATATTCTTAGGGGTTAATCTCACTTTCTTCCCACAACATTTCCTAGGCCTAGCTGGAATACCACGACGATACTCAGACTACCCAGACGCCTACACCTTCTGAAATGTTTTATCCTCTGTTGGGTCATTGATTTCACTAGTGGCTGTAGTTATCATAATGTTTATCCTCTGAGAGGCATTTGCATCAAAACGTGAAATCTTACATATCGAGCTACCCCATACAAATGTAGAATGACTCCATGGTTGTCCCCCTCCTTACCACACCTATGAAGAACCAGCATTCGTTCAAGTTCAACGATCCTACTAATAGCAAACAAGAAAGGAAGGAATTGAACCCCCATTAATTGGTTTCAAGCCAATCACATAACCACTCTGTCACTTTCTTGAGATTCTAGTAAAACATTATTACATTTCCTTGTCAGGGCAAAATTGCGGGTTCAAATCCCACGAATCTTAAACATGGCACATCCCTCTCAATTAGGTTTTCAAGATGCAGCTTCCCCTGTTATGGAGGAGCTCCTTCACTTTCACGATCATACCCTAATAATCGTGTTTCTTATTAGCTCATTAGTTCTTTATGTAATCGTAGCAACAGTTTCAACCAAATTAACTAATAAATACATTTTAGACTCCCAAGAGATTGAAATCGTTTGAACTATCGTCCCAGCAATCATTCTAATTTCAATCGCCCTACCATCCTTACGCATTCTTTATCTTATAGACGAAATTAATGACCCTCATATCACAATCAAAGCTCTCGGTCATCAATGATACTGAAGTTACGAATACACAGATTACCAAGACCTAGAATTCGACTCTTACATAATCCAAACAGAAGATCTTTCCCCAGGCCAATTCCGCCTCCTAGAAGTAGACCATCGCATAGTAGTACCCATACAATCCCCAATCCGAGTCTTAGTCACCGCAGAAGATGTTCTCCACGCATGAACAGTCCCAGCACTAGGAGTAAAAATTGACGCAGTACCCGGACGTCTAAATCAAACAGCCTTTATTATCTCTCGACCCGGCGTCTTCTATGGTCAATGTTCCGAAATTTGTGGAGCCAACCATAGCTTTATACCAATTGTAGTTGAAGCAGTTCCATTAGAACACTTCGAGAACTGATCTTCACTAATACTTGAAGAACTCTCATTAAGAAGCTAAACTGGGCCTAGCATTAGCCTTTTAAGCTAAAAATTGGTGATTCCCAACCACCCTTAATGACATGCCTCAACTCAACCCAAGTCCTTGATTCTTAATCTTCCTATTCGCATGACTATTTTTCCTAACTGTTATACCAGGCAAAGTAATATCCTACCTTTTTAATAACAATCCAACCACAAAAAGCACTCAAAAATCCAAACCAGCCCCTTGAAATTGACCATGAGCCTAAACTTCTTTGACCAATTCTTAAGCCCATCATTATTAGGGGTTCCCTTAATTGCCCTAGCAATTACAATTCCTTGACTTATTTTCCCAACGCCATCCAAACGATGACTCAACAACCGCCTATTAACACTCCAAACATGATTCGTTAACCGATTTACTTTCCAACTTATACAACCATTAAATCTTGGAGGTCATAAATGAGCCTCAATCCTCACAGCACTTATACTATTCTTAATTACAATTAACCTCTTGGGCCTGCTCCCATATACATTTACTCCCACAACACAACTTTCTCTAAACATAGCATTTGCCCTACCCCTATGACTAACCACAGTCCTAATTGGTATACTTAATCAACCAACAATTGCTCTAGGCCACTTCCTTCCAGAAGGAACACCCACTCCCTTGGTCCCAATTCTCATTATTATTGAAACTATCAGTCTATTTATTCGACCATTAGCCCTAGGAGTCCGACTTACAGCCAACCTAACAGCAGGCCACCTTCTAATACAGCTAATTGCAACTGCAGCATTTGTCCTAATCACTATCATACCCTCAATCGCCCTACTTACCTCACTCATTCTATTTCTACTTACAATCCTAGAAGTTGCCGTGGCAATAATTCAAGCCTATGTGTTTGTTCTCCTCCTAAGTCTCTACTTACAAGAAAACGTCTAATGGCCCACCAAGCACACGCATATCACATAGTTGACCCAAGTCCATGACCACTAACAGGAGCAGTAGCAGCTCTCCTTACAACTTCAGGCCTTGCCATTTGATTCCATTTCCACACTCTCTCACTACTTTACTTAGGCCTTTTATTAATAATCCTAACTATAGTTCAATGGTGACGAGATGTTATTCGAGAAGGTACTTTCCAAGGTCATCACACCCAACCTGTCCAAAAAGGACTGCGATATGGAATAATTCTATTCATCACATCAGAAGTTTTCTTCTTCCTAGGCTTTTTCTGAGCCTTCTACCACTCAAGTCTCGCTCCAACTCCTGAACTAGGCGGATGTTGACCACCCACAGGTATCTACCCCCTAGATCCCTTTGAAGTCCCACTCCTCAACACTGCCGTCCTCCTAGCCTCAGGAGTCACAGTTACTTGAGCTCACCATAGTATTATAGAAGGAAACCGAAAAGAAACCATTCAAGCTCTCACCCTTACAATTATTCTAGGTCTTTACTTCACTGCACTTCAAGCTATAGAATATCATGAAGCCTCCTTTACTATCGCTGATGGTATCTATGGAACAACTTTCTTCGTTGCTACAGGTTTCCACGGCCTACATGTAATTATTGGTTCCTCATTCCTACTAATCTGCCTACTACGGCAAATCCAATACCACTTCACATCACAACACCATTTTGGCTTTGAAGCCGCCGCATGATACTGACATTTCGTTGATGTAGTTTGACTATTCCTTTATGTTTCAATCTACTGATGAGGTTCATAATAATTACTTTTCTAGTATAAAGACTAGTACAAATGACTTCCAATCATTTAATCTTGGTTAAAACCCAAGGAAAAGTAATGAACCTCATCACGTTTATTGTCGCCCTCACAGCCCTCATTTCCCTAATCTTGGCAATCTTAGCCTTCTGACTACCTACTCTCAACCCAGACAATGAAAAAATGTCCCCCTACGAATGTGGCTTTGACCCATTAGGAACCGCACGCCTACCCTTCTCCCTCCGCTTTTTCCTAATCGCCATCCTCTTCCTTTTATTTGACCTAGAAATTGCTCTTCTTCTCCCACTTCCCTGAGGGGATCAACTCGCCTCCCCCCTTACCACCTCCATATGAGCAGCTACTATTTTATTTCTCTTAACTTTAGGCCTAATTTATGAATGACTCCAAGGAGGCTTGGAGTGGGCAGAATAGATACTTAGTCCAAACTCAAGACTATTGATTTCGGCTCAATTAATTATGGTGAGAACCCATAAGTATCTTATGACACCCATCCACTTCACCTTCTCCGCTGCCTTTATTCTAAGCCTTGCAGGCCTGGCCCTAAATCGCTCACATCTTCTATCAGCCCTTATTTGTCTCGAAGGTATAATATTATCTTTATTTGTCGCTATCTCCCTCTGATCCACAACAATAGCCGCCCCCATCTGCTCACTCGCACCTATAATCTTATTAACATTCTCAGCTTGCGAAGCAAGCTCAGGATTAGCCCTCCTAGTGGCTACAACCCGCACCCATGGCTCAGACACACTAAAAAACCTCAACCTCTTACAATGTTAAAAATCATTATCCCCACAATCATACTATACCCAATCTCATGAATTACTCCCAAGAAATGACTATGAACTGCCTCTATCTCCCACAGTCTTCTTATCGCATTTATTAGCTTACACTGATTTAAATGAGATATAGAAATCGGCTGAGACTTTTCCAACCTTTATCTAGGAGTAGACCCCCTCTCTTCCCCTTTACTCACACTAACCTGCTGATTACTACCACTTATACTACTTGCCAGTCAAAACCATCTCAGCAATGAACCTTTCACCCGCCAACGCATCTATATCAGTCTTCTTATTACCCTCCAATTTCTCCTAATCATAGCCTTCAGTGCTACCGAAATAATTCTATTCTATATTATATTTGAAGCAACCCTTATCCCGACACTTATTGTCATTACCCGATGAGGTAACCAAACCGAACGTTTAAATGCAGGAACTTACTTTCTATTTTATACACTTGTAGGTTCCCTCCCCCTTCTTATTGCCCTACTTATCCTACAAAATAACCTCGGCTCACTTTCAATATTAACTCTTCAATACCCACAACTCCTATACTCTACCTCATGAGCAAACAAATTCTGATGGGCCGCATGTCTTATTGCCTTCCTAGTTAAAATACCGCTTTATGGGGCACACCTCTGATTACCCAAAGCCCACGTAGAAGCCCCCATCGCTGGCTCCATGATTCTAGCCGCAATTCTACTAAAACTAGGCGGATACGGCATAATACGAATCATTCCAGTCCTTGACCCACTCACAAAAAACCTGGCCTTTCCATTCCTAATCTTAGCTCTCTGAGGAGTTATCATAACCAGCTCCACCTGCCTACGCCAAACAGACCTAAAATCCTTAATCGCTTACTCATCAGTCAGCCATATAGGCCTTGTAGCAGCAGCCATCCTCATCCAAACACCATGAAGCTTTGCGGGAGCAATTACCCTAATAATTGCCCATGGCCTTATTTCATCTGCCCTCTTCTGCCTAGCTAATACCAATTACGAACGAACTCACACCCGTACTCTTATTCTTACTCGTGGTTTACAAATTATTCTTCCGCTCATAGCAACTTCCTGATTCCTAGCCAACCTAGCAAACCTGGCTTTACCCCCCTCCCCCAACCTGATAGGAGAACTTCTTATTATCTCCTCCCTCTTTAAATGATCTCAATGAACTATCATCATAACTGGTCTAGGTGTTCTACTAACTGCCTCTTACTCCCTATACATATTTATTATAACACAACGAGGACCTCTACCCTCCCACCTTATCTTCATAAACCCCTCCCATACACGAGAACATATATTAGTTTATCTCCACCTAATCCCAACACTCCTCCTCATCCTCAAACCAGAGCTAATTCTAGGCTGAACATCCTGTAATTATAGTTTAATAAAAACATTAGATTGTGGTTCTAAAAATAAAAGTTAGACTCTCTTTAATTACCTAAGAGAAGTCTGGGACAAGGAAAACTGCTAATTTCTCCCTCCCATGGTTCAAATCCATGGTTCTCTTAGAGCTTTAGAAAGATAATAGTCATCTATTGGTCTTAGGAACCAAAAACTCTTGGTGCAACTCCAAGCTAAAGCTATGAACTCATTAGTCTTCAACACATCCTTCTCATTGATTTTCCTAATCCTTCTATACCCACTAATCTCATCAATACTCCCTCTCAAAGCACCACTTAACCCCACCTGATCCTCAACCCATGTCAAAACAGCCGTAAAAACCTCCTTCTTTATTAGCCTTATCCCCCTATTCATCTTCCTAGACCAAGGCCTAGAATCTATTACAACCAACTGAAACTGATTCAATCTAGGAACCCTCGATGTCAACATAAGTTTCAAATTTGACACTTACTCCATTATCTTTACCCCCGTAGCCCTCTACGTAACCTGATCCATCCTTGAATTCGCCTTATGATACATGCACTCAGACCCCAACCTTAATAAATTCTTTAAATACCTTCTCCTATTCTTAATCACAATACTAATCCTTATCACAGCTAATAACCTCTTCCAACTGTTTATCGGTTGAGAAGGCGTAGGAATTATATCATTCCTCCTTATTGGCTGATGGTTTAGCCGAGCCGATGCAAATACAGCCGCCCTCCAAGCTGTTATCTATAACCGTATCGGAGATATCGGCTTAATTATAGCCATAGCATGACTAGCTATAAACCTAAATTCATGAGAAATACAACAACTATTCTTTCTCTCCAAAAATGCAGACCTAACCCTTCCACTTCTAGGGTTAGTTTTAGCAGCAGCCGGAAAATCCGCCCAATTCGGTCTGCACCCATGACTCCCAGCCGCCATAGAAGGTCCCACACCAGTCTCTGCCCTACTCCACTCAAGCACAATAGTGGTTGCAGGAGTGTTCCTACTTATCCGCCTTCACCCTCTAATTCAAGATAACTATTTAATCCTCTCAACCTGCTTATGCCTAGGAGCACTTACCACCCTCTTTACAGCTACCTGTGCACTCACCCAAAACGATATCAAAAAAATCATTGCTTTCTCCACATCCAGTCAACTAGGTCTTATAATAGTCACCATTGGCCTCAACCAGCCACAACTAGCTTTCCTTCACATCTGCACACACGCCTTCTTCAAAGCAATACTCTTCCTATGTTCCGGCTCTATCATTCACAGCCTAAACGATGAACAAGATATCCGAAAAATAGGAGGCATACACAAACTCCTCCCCTTCACCTCCTCAGCCCTTACAGTTGGAAGCCTAGCCCTCACTGGCATACCATTCCTATCAGGTTTCTTCTCAAAAGATGCTATCATTGAAGCAATAAACACATCATACCTTAACGCCTGAGCCCTAACTTTAACCCTTTTAGCTACATCCTTTACCGCTATCTACAGCCTACGCCTAGTATTCTTCTCCCTCATAAAATACCCACGATTTCTACCCCTATCACCAATCAATGAAAATAACCCCCTACTTATTAACCCAATTAAACGACTTGCCTATGGAAGCATCCTAGCCGGCCTAATCATCACTTCTAACATGCCCCCTACAAAAACACAAATCATAACAATAGCCCCTCTCCTCAAACTCTCTGCCCTCCTAGTCACAATCCTCGGCCTAATACTAGCTTTAGAACTTGCCAACCTAACCTCGACCCAACTCAAAATTCACCCAAACCTAATCACCCACAACTTCTCCAACATACTAGGCTACTTCCCTTCAATCTTCCACCGACTCCTACCAAAACTCAACTTATCCTGAGCTCAAACCATCTCAACTCAAATAATCGACCTTACATGAAACGAAAAAATCGGCCCAAAAAGTCCAATTATCCAACAAACATTTATAATTAAACTATCCACATCCCCTCAACAAGGCTTTATCAAAACATACCTACTCCTACTCCTTCTAACCCTTGCCCTATCAACCACCCTTATCATACTCTAAACCGTACGCAAACTTCCTCAAGATAAACCCCGCGTTAACTCTAACACCACAAACAAAGTTAAAAGCAACATTCAACCCCCCAAAACTAATATACCCCCACCCCAAGAATACAACAACGCTACCCCACTAAAATCCCCCCGAACCATACTTATTTCTATACACTCTTCACCACCCACTCAACCCCCTCAACCTCAACCCACAACAAAATTATACCCCACCCAAAAAAGGATACTGAAATATCCAATCACATAAACCAAAACAGACCAATCCCCCCACGACTCAGGATAAGGTTCCGCAGCCAACGCTGCCGTATAAGCAAATACAACCATCATCCCGCCCAAGTAAATTAAAAATAAAACCAAAGACAAAAAAGAACTTCCTAATCCAACTAACAAACCACAACCTACCCCAGCAGAAACTACCAGCCCTAGTGCAGCAAAATAAGGAGAAGGATTTGATGCTACAGCTACCAAACCTAAAACAAAACTTACTATTAAAATTAACATTACATACGTCATTATTCCTGCTTAGACTCTAACTAAGACCCTTAATCTGAAAAACTACCGTTGTTATTCAACTACAAGAACTAACTAATGACTACAAACATCCGCAAAACCCATCCCCTATTCAAAATTATTAATAACTCCCTAATTGATCTTCCAACTCCATCCAATATCTCCACTTGATGAAATTTTGGCTCTCTCCTAGGACTATGTCTAATTATACAAATCCTCACAGGCCTCTTCCTAGCCATACACTACACCGCAGATATCTCAACAGCATTCTCCTCAGTAGCACATATCTGCCGAGACGTAAACTATGGTTGACTAATCCGTAATGTTCACGCCAACGGTGCCTCCCTATTCTTTATCTGTGTCTACCTTCACATCGCTCGAGGACTTTACTATGGCTCTTACCTTAATAAAGAAACCTGAAACATTGGAGTAATTATTCTAGTACTACTTATAGCCACCGCCTTCGTAGGATATGTCCTCCCCTGGGGCCAAATATCATTCTGAGGAGCAACCGTTATCACCAATTTACTATCTGCCCTCCCCTATATTGGGGACATACTTGTTCAATGAATCTGAGGTGGTTTCTCAATTGACAACGCAACACTCACCCGATTCTTTACATTCCACTTCCTATTACCCTTTGTGGTCGCAGCCCTAACCATAATTCACCTTCTCTTCCTCCATGATTCTGGTTCAAACAATCCAACTGGCCTCATATCTGATATAGACAAAATCCCATTCCACCCCTACTACTCATTTAAAGATCTACTTGGATTTTTCATCCTCCTACTTGTACTAACCCTTCTAGCCCTATTTACACCCAACCTTCTAGGCGACACAGAAAACTTTATTCCAGCTAACCCACTAGTAACACCACCCCATATTAAACCAGAGTGATACTTCCTATTCGCTTACGCCATCCTACGTTCCATTCCTAACAAGCTAGGAGGCGTCCTTGCCTTAGCATTCTCAATCCTAATTCTACTTCTAGTTCCCATTCTACACACCTCTAAACAACGAAGCCTAACCTTCCGCCCAATCACACAGATCCTCTTCTGACTCCTAGTGGCTAATACCATTATTTTAACATGAATTGGCGGCCAACCCGTTGAACAACCATTTATCACCATTGGCCAAATTGCTTCAATCACCTACTTCTCTTTCTTTCTCATCCTCTTTCCAATCGCAGGCTGATGAGAAAACAAAATACTAAACCTTTAAAACGTTTTGGTAGCCTAGTACTCAAGGCATCGGTCTTGTAAACCGAAGATCGGAGGTGAGACCCCTCCCCAAAGCAATACACCCCTCAAGAGAAAGGGAAACAAACCCTCATCCTTGGCTCCCAAAGCCAAAATTTTTCTTTTAAACTATCTCCTGAAAGAATTTGAAAAAAATTTAAAGAATACAATAAAAAATTTTTGAAAGATAATTTGAAAAATTTTTTTAAAAAATAAAAAAAAATTTTAAAAAAAATTTTTTGAAAGATAATTTGAAAAATTTTTTTAAAAAATAAAAAAAAATTAAAAAATAAAAAAAATTTTTGAAAAAATAAAAAAAATTTTTGAAAGATGATTTGAAAAAAATTTTTTAAAAAAAGTCATTTTTTTTAAAAAAAAAACCAAAAAAAACGATTTCTGAAAAATTCCCTAGAAAAAAACTTTTTTGAAAAAAATCGCTGAAAAAAAAAAAGCATCTTGAAAAATTTCCTAGAAAAAAACATTTTTTTAAAGAAAAATTTCCTGGTAATTTTCTAAAAAAGGCTTTTTAAAGCCATTTTTTGAAAAAAAAATCCCTCTTTAAAGAAGCGTTTTGAAAGATAATTTGAAAAAATTTTTTTACCAACAAAAAAAAAAAGGGAAAAAACATCAAAAAAATGCCTACAAAACCTTTTCTCCTAAAAAAATCAATAAAAAACAGCAAAAATCAATAAAAATTGCCTTTTGTGGCTCCAAATCCGCTATGTCTTTCTTTAACGAGTTAGTCAGATCACATACTATGATTAATCCACATATATCGATATACAACTATAATTAAACAACCTATGCGTAATACACATACATTTACTTACCCCTATATCATAACATACTATGTTTAATTTTACATACATCTATAATCCTCTATACTATAACATACTATGCTTAATTCATCATACATCTATATTCCCCTAGTCCATAGCATATATGTATCCTATTTACCCCATACTATGATTAATCCCCATACATTTATAATAGTACAATAATTAGACACACTATGCTTAATCATCATTAATCTATATTCCCCTATATCATAACATACTATGCTTAATCCTCATTAATCTATATTCCCCTATATCATAACATACTATGCTTAATCCTCATTAATCTATATTCCACTATTTCATTACATTATTATAATTTATCCTACATTAATTTTTAATCCATTATTTCATTACATTATTATGATTTATTCAGCATTCATATATTTATCCGAATATATATACACGATCTGACTAAAGTTCATTAATTTATTTTCCACAGTTTCATTACATTATTAGGAAAATATCTCATTCACTTACTTAATCACGGGACCATTACATAATATAGTTAATAACCTAAAATTATAATCAATTATTTCATAACATACTTCGATTAGAAGAGTATTAAATTATAATCCAATATCCCATAACATGTAATTATAAATCAATATTTTCATGAAGCGCAGCTAGTTGACATACAATTATTGATCGGGCATAACTCTATTTTTTTATATCTATCTTCAAATACCAACCTGCCTGTGTCCGCCATGGCCTGTAACGTCGTTTGTCCGCCGCGGAGGTCTTAGTGTGTGAGACCTTCCCCGACGCCGGCCAAATCGCTTTGCTCCACTGCGCTTTCGCTCCGCTAGACTTCGAACGGAACTACTCCCGAGCCTCGCCACGACCTCGCCTACGATCTCGCAATCCGATCTCGCTTCTTCGTCAGCTCCCGTCCTGACTCATACGCTCGTTCTACTCACTCGCTCTACCTCGGTCTACCCTACGTTCGAGTCGACTTCGCCCCTTGCCGCTCTCCTTGTCGTCCGCCTCCGCGGTCCGCTCACGGGTCTCAGCAAAGTTCCTTATCATTGTCCTTAACGCTACGCTCAAGCCTAATACGGTACTATTCTCACTTTTGGTAATGATCTATCATAATATTATTGAATAGTTACTAATTTCTTTCGCTAATCTATTAATCAAGAACTACCTGAGTAATTATCAAAGTGGTTATTTATATAACTATAAACCAATAATCTAAGATTAATTGCACAAAAATATAAGAAAGACATAGAGAAATTTTGTACATAAATTTATCTTAAAGTATTCGACTTTGATAAAATTGGAATTGTGAATGAATCCGTGTCTTAATCTGAAGTTAAGCAGGGTGCCCCCCCTGTGCGGGCGTGCGTGATAAAATTATTTATTACAAGAAATTTTTTGGGAAAAACCCCCCCTCCCCCCATATATACCCGGTTATCCTCGAAAAACCCCTAAAACGAGGGCCTAAGTATACTTTTTCATGCCACAGTAACCAACAAAAAACCTTTAACAAAAAATTCTCTACTGTCACTACAACATTTGGGACCAAAAAACAACTTGAATAAATAATGAAAAATGAACTACTTGTATAATTTTAAAAGAAAAAAAATAAAAAAGATTACCTTCTCCAGGACATTAACTTGAATTTTTTATAAAAAATCACTACTTTTTGTCCTAATATGCCTATCATATTTAAGCAAAATTTTATGGGTGTGTGTGTGTATCATCCATCTACAGTGTATACACACACATGCATATATAAAATAGACCTACATAATATACATGTGTGTGTGTGTGTATGTGTGTATGTGTGTGTGTATGTGTGTGTGTATAGTGTACACACACATGTGCAGTGTATACACACATACAAACACATACATATGCCTACATACAGAACACAACACATATATAAACCTCCTAAACAACCTAATATTTAACCCCAATCCAACCACTATGACC